AGAAATTCTTATTTATTTAAGTAAATAAATTACGTAAATTGAAAATGATGGAAATCAAGAAATTAGTTAAATAAATAAATTACGTAAATTGAAAATGATGGAAATCAAGAAATTAGTTAAATAAATAAATTACGTAAATTGAAAATGATGGAAATCAAGAAATTAGTTAAGTTATTTAAGTCAAACAGTTCGGATTGATTCATTCTTGAACAAAAATCGACTTTATGGGAGGTACGGTTCTATTGGCGTGCATCCAGTAGGAATTGAACCTACGACTTCGCCAATTATGAGTTGGGCGCTTTAACCATTCAGCCATGGATGCTTGGTGGGAATCCTAGTACCTCATGAATAACCAAAATCAATTGAAGTGAAATCTTTTGGATAAATCAATTAAATATATAATCAACAATTAATTTTAAATATTTTAAATATAGGAGTGTTAAGATGAAGGAGCATCTGTTCAAATTTTGGATTTTAGAATTGAGAGAGATATTTAGAGAGAGCAAGAATTCTCCCTATTTCTTAGATTCGTGGACTGAATTCAATTCAGCGGTATCTTTTATTCACATTTTTTTTCACCAAGAGAGTTTGATAAAACTCTTAGACTTCCGAATTTGGAGTATCATACTTTCACGCAAAGGCAATCGATATTTCACGATCAAGAATGTAGTATTTTTTGTAGTAGGGATCCTTATCTATCGTATTAACAATCGAAAGATGATCGAAAGAAAAAATGTCTATTTGACAGGGCTTCTTCCTATATCAATGAATTCCGTTGGACCCAGCAATGATACAATGGACGACTCAAAAGATTCGTTCAATATCAATTGGTATAGTAAGTTGATTGTTCCGCTCCTGTATCGAAAAAAGATCTCTGATAGGGATGAGGATTCGAAATATCATACGCGGATGAATAATCATTTGTTTCCAAAAGAAATCAAAGAATTTCTTGGGAATCCTACAAGAGCCGGCCGGTCTTTTTTATATGACAGATGGTCAGAACTTCAGCTGGATTTGAATCCTACTGAGAGGTTATTTAAGAAAGAAGAAGATGTTTCTTTTGTTCTTTTGAGGCAATCGGAAAATAAAGAAATAGCCAATATAGTCAAGATACATATGTATTTACAAAATACTGTCTCAATTCATCCTATTTCATCCGATCTAGGATGTGATGGGGTTGCGAAAGATGAGCTTTATAGTTCCGATTCATTCTTGAACAAAAATCGACTTTTTGGGTTATTTGATCTATTTCATGACCGGAATAAGGCAGGATACTTGTTACACCATGATTTTGAATCAGAAGAGAGATTTCAAGAAATGGCAAATCTATTCAATCTATCAATAACTAAGCCGGATCTAGTGTATCATAAGGGATTTTCTTTTTCTATTGATTCTTCTGGTTCTGGATTGGATCAAAAACAAAAATTCGTAAATGAGGTCAACTCCAGGGATGAATCAAAAAAGAAATCTTTATTGGTTCTACCTCCTCTTTTTTACGAAGAGAATGAATCTTTTTATCCAAACAATACCTATGGATACATAAAAAACCTATGGAATCGATTCCATCGCAACTCGGAATATGGAATTCAAAGGTATCAAATAGGAAAAAATATTCTTAATCATAGACCTACAAGGAAATACACGATCAACCAACATTTCTCAAATTCGAAAAAAAATCAGAAGAAATGGCCTCTTATTTTGATTTATCAAACCGAGAGATCTATGAATAAGGATCAAAATGCATATAAATACAAATGGTCCAATGGGAGTAAGAATTTCCAGGAACAATTGGACCATTTCATTTCTGAGCAGAATAGCCGTTTTCAAGTAGTGTTCGATCGATTTCAAGTAGTGTTCGATCGATTTCAAGTAGTGTTCGATCGATTTCAAGTAGTGTTCGATCGATTACATATGACTGCATATTCGATTGATTGGTCTGAGGTTATTGACAAAAAAGATTTGTCTAAGTCACTTTATTTCTTTTTGTCCAAGTTTCTTCCATTTTTGTCTAACTCACTTCCTTTTTTCTTTGTGAGTTTCGGTAATATCCCCGTTCATAGGTCCGAGATCCACATCTATGAATTGAAACGTCCGAATGATCCACTCGGGAATCAGTTGTTAGAATCAATAGGTCTTCAAATCGTTCATTTGAAAAAAAGGAAACCCTTCTTATTGGATGACTTTTATACTTCTAAAAAATCAAAATTATCCTTCAATGAAGGAACAATATCACCATTTTTGTTCAATAAGAGACAAAATTGGATATCATTCCATACTAGAAAGAAGAAAAAGAAAGAAGAAGAGAAGAAGAAGCGCAGGAAATCTTTTTATAACATGAAATCTTTTTATAACATGGATTTCTCAATGATATTCCACGATCAAGAGAATTGGCGGAATCCCCTGAAACCATTTCATAGAAGTTCATTGATATCCTCTTTTTTAAAAGCACATCGACTTCGATTCTTTAATAATCAATATGCGGGAAGGTCCTGTAATTATGATTTTCTTAAGTATGTTCTTACTGGAATTGATGATTCAAAAGGGAAGAACCATGAGTATTTCAAATTAAAGTCACAGATGATGGATTTGTTTTATAATCGATATTGGATTCATACTCAATATTCTGAGAAAGATTTTTCTGAGAAATATTTACGATCCGAAAAGACGAAAAAACACAGTCCTTGTTTAACAAAATGCTTTGAAAAAGGGCCGATGTATAGAAACTATCAAAGAAATAGTGTTTTTTCAACTCTCTCAAAATTGAAGCAATTCCAACCATATATAATACAATTGTTACTTACCCGGACAGGACACGAATATCTAAATTTAATATTTTTAGATACTTTTTTAGACCTATTGGCGATACTACGTAGGAGTCCTAAATTTCAACAATTTGGATCCATTTTTCATGATATTAGGGATGGATCCAAGCGAATTCTTCGGGAAAAATTGTGTCTTTCACCACGGAATCCTATAAGTGAGATTTCGAGTAAGTGTTTACATAATTTTCTTGTGCACGTGTGCGAAGATATTTTGGAAAATGAGTCACCATTGATATCGACACATCTGAGGGAGTTCTTCGTTTTAATCCTTATCCTTCTTCTTGTTACCGGATATCTCGTTCAGACACATCTTTTCTTTGTTTCTCGATTCTCTAATGAGTTACAGACAGAGTTCGAAGAAGTCAAATCTTTGATGATTCCATCATACATGATTGAGTTGGAAAAACTTCTGGATAGGTATCCTATATCAGAACTGAATTCTTTCGGGTTAAAGGATATGTTTCTCGTTGCTCTGAAACAATTAGGAAATTTTCTAGAAGAAAGACGAGTTTCGGCTTCTGCTGGCAACATGCCAAGGGGTGGTGGTCCCGCTTATGGGGTCAAATCCATACGTTCGAAGAAGAAAGATTTGAATCTCATCGATCTCATAAGGATTATACCAAATCCCATCAATCGAATCGCGTTTTTGAGAAATACTAGACATTTAAGTCATACAAGTAAAGCGATCTATACCTTGATAAGAAAAAGAAAAAATGTGAATAGTGATTGGATTGATGATAAAATAGAATCCTGGATCTTGAACAGTAATTTCATTGCTGATAAAGAAAGGGAATTCATGGTTCAGTTCTCTACCTTAACGACAGAAAAAAGGATTGATCAAATTTTATTGAGTCTGACTAATAGTGATCGTTTATCAAAGAATAACTCTGGTTATCAAATGATTGAGCAACCGGGAACAATTTACTTACGAAATTTAATTGACATTCATAAAAAATATCTACTAAATTATGAGTTCAATACATCCTGCTTAGCAGAAAGACGGATATTCCTCGCTCATTATCAGACAATGACTTATTCAGAAACCCCGTGTGGGGCTAATCGTTTGGATTTCCCATCTCATGGAAAACCCTTTTCGCTCCGCTTAGCCCTATCCCCTCCTAGGGGTATTTTAGTGATAGGTTCTATAGGAACTGGACGATCCTATTTGGTCAAATATCTAGCGACAAACTCCTATGTTCCTTTCATTACAGTATCTCTAAACAAGTTCCTGGATAACTATCCTAAAGGTTTTGATATTAATGATCTTTTTGATGATGATGATAATGATCTTTTTGATGAGAGAGAGGGTACCATTTACAGTCTTTTACCTAGGAACGAGGATAGTTGCTATAATTTGGATAGGTATGATAGTGACTATCTCGACCGTAACTATGATAGTCATTTGGAGTTTCTAAGTATGGACTATCCGATACCTCAGGATATCATACCGGAAATAGACCTATTTTTTATCACGCTTCAATTCGAATTAGCAAAAGCAATGTCTCCTTGCATAATTTGGATTCCGAACATTCATGATCTGGATGGGAATGAGTCGAATGACTTATCCCTGGGTCTATTAGTGAACTCTCTTTCCAGAGATTCTGAAAAATCTTCTACTAGAAATATTCTTGTTATTGCTTCGACTCATATTCCCCAAAAAGTAGATCCCGCTCTAATAGCTCCGAATAAATTAAATACGTGTATTAAAATACGAAGGCTTCTTATTCCACAACAAAGAAAGCACTTTTTCAGTCTTGCTCGTACGCGGGGTTTTCACTTGGAAAAGAAAATATTCGATACTAATGGATGCGGGTCCATAACTCTGGGTTCTAATGTACGAGATCTTGTAGCACTTACCAATGAGGCGCTATCGATTAGTATTATACAAAAAAAATCCATTATAGACACTAATATAATTAGATCCGCTCTTCATAGACAAACTTGGGATTTTAGATCTCAGATAAGATCGGTTCAGGATCATGGTATACTTTTCTATCAGATAGGAAGGGCTGTTTCACAAAATCTACTTCTAAGTAATTTTCCCATAGATCCTATATCTATCTATATGAAGAAGAAATCGTGTAACGTGGGGGATTCTGATTTGTACAAATGGTACTTGGAACTTGGAACAAGCATGAAGAAATTAACGATACTTCTTTATCTTTTGAGTTGTTCTGC